GCCAATATATTCCCGAAAAGTCGAAAACTAAGCGATAAGGGTTTTGTGAAATCTTCTAGGATGTTAATTGGTAAAAGGATTGGAGTTGGTTGAATGTATTTGCCGAAATAACCCAATCCTTTTTTGCTAAGACCCGCATAGAAATATGCCACGGATGTGGGTAAAGCTAAAGCAACAGTAGTATTTATATCATTCGTGGGTGCGGCTAACTCCCCATGAGGTAACTCTATAATTTTCCAAGGTAAAAGAGCCCCTGACCAGTTAGAAACAAAAATAAATAGGAACATAGTTCCAATAAAGGGAACCCAAGGGCGATATTCTTCTCCAATTTGAGTTTTACTCAAGTCTCGAATGAATTCAAGGACATATTCGAAGAAATTTTGACCGTCGGTCGGAATGGTTTGTGGATTTCGAAGCGCTATAGTGGTTGAACCTAATAAGATAGCAATTACCACCCAAGAAGTAATAAGTACTTGTGCGTGAACTTGGAAAGCGCCTATTTGCCAATAAAAATGTTGGCCTACTTCCACACCGGATATATCATATAACCCCATTAGTGTGTTGCTCGAACATGGTAGAACATTCATATTGCCCTCTGACAGAAATCGAACTTAAAAAGGAATTATTTTGATTCCACTATCTCTTTCTCGACTTGCCTATTTGAATCAGATATTTCGTATACCAAGTAATCACATAATATCCCCCGCGATTTTGATCTCTTTTTTGATATTCAGAAATCGTAACCGATTCAATAAATCTATGGAGTTCCCGAAGTAATTGACTTTATCTTATTATTAATTAACGATTTGTTATATAGCTAGAACGGCCCTCACAAATTGCGGACACTAATTTGTTAAGAATAAATCGAATTGAAGCTCTGGCATCATCATTGGCTGGAATCGGAAGATCTACGAGATCCGGGTCACAATTTGTATCGATTAAACAAATCGTTGGAATTCCCAAAGTTAGACATTCGCGAACAGCCGTATATTCTTCTTGCTGATCAACGATGATTACAATATCAGGTAATCCCGTCATATATTTGATCCCACCCAGATAGGTTTGCAAGTGATATAATTGTCTCTTCACTATTGCTGCATCTCTTTTTGGAAGACGGTTGAGTCTTCCAGTCTTTTGTTCCGCTCTCAAATCTCTGAACTTATGAAGCCTCGTTTCTGTAGTGGACCAATTCGTTAACATACCACCTAGCCATTTTTTATTAACATAATGACACCGAGCCCTTATTGCAGCCGCTGCGACTGAATCAACTGCTTTTTTGTTGGTACCGACTATTAAGAATTGTTTCCCCCGACTCGCTGCATAAAAAACTAAATTACAAGCTTCTGATAAAAAACGAGCAGTTCTAGTAAGATTTGTGATATGCCTACCTTTACGCTTTGCAGAGATGTAAGGCGCCATTCTAGGATTCCATTTCTTAATACGATGGCCCAAATGAACTCCTGCTTTCATCATCTCTTCCAAATTGATGTTCCAATATCTTCTTGTCATTTCTCCCCACACTTCCTCTTTTTTTTAGAGAGGAGGTAACCTAAATAAATAATTGTTCCGATGGAACCTTCTACCGGAGATTGACCGTTGATACACAGCCCAAACCATTAATTCCTTTCTATTCGTTATTAGCTTTATTACCAAATCAAATGACCGGACCGGATAGATAAAGTGAAAAGGTTGCATTTTCTCTGAGGAATCATTAAATCCCATAAATTATGATGGATCATGGAAATTCTTTGGGATCCAAGAATCAAATAATTCTATGTGTTGGAACAAAATATCTCTCATTTCCGCCTACAAATAGATTCTTCTTTTTGATTTCCAAAGGAGTGTTTCTGTGTTGCGTTGAACGGTACACTAATCCTTTGAATCCGGTACCAACCGGTATCATCCCGCCCAGAACAACGTTCTCTTTCAAGCCTTTCAGCCAATCGATACGACCTCGTAGAGCGGCTTTTGCTAAAACTCGAGAAGTTTCTTGAAAACTCGCTTCGGATATGAAACTTTGAGTATTCAGAGACGCCCTCGTTATTCCCAATAAGATGGCTCGATAACAGATCCCTTCTTCCAAAGCGCGCCCTGTTCGTTCCGCTCGCAACAATCCAATTAGTTCTCCTGGTGAAAAAACATTAGACATTCCATCTTCTGAAACCAACACTTTTGATGTTATTTGACGCACAATAATTTCTATATGCCTATTATGGATTTGCACCCCCTGAGATTGATAAACCTTTTGAATCTTATTAACCAACGAGATACGACTTTGTGCTATGGTTAACTCAGCACCAACCAAGAATCCCCAAGGAATTCCAAGAATTCTTGTTATACGCGCGTTCCAACCTTCAACCCTTTTTTCTAGGTTCATTGATATTGAATCAATTGAACGCACTTCTAACACTTTTTCCACTTTTGGAAGACCTTGCGTTATATCACCAGATCTCGATTTTTCATATATAAATGTAACTAATGTATCCCCTCCGTAAAGGATTTTACCATAATGGCCATGAACGGTTGCTCCTGGAGTAGCCAAGTAGGGCTTAGCGGATCTTATTACTAAAGAGTCAACATGAACAATTATAACCTGACCCGCTTTGAGGTGCGGTCTGTATTTGGATATACATACATTTTCATAAAAAAATTGTCCAAGGCTAATTATTGTCGACGTCTCTTCACAAAAATTGTGATGGAGAAAATACCAATTCAAATTGAATGGATTCAAAATCATGTTATTGCTTGGATTCGGATTAAAAATTCTCCCATTTTCATCCATTAAAGAATATTTAAGTACTTGGAAAGTCTGTTTTAAATTAGGAAGTAGTAAATATTTATTTACCAAGATATGATTATGAGTTATTAAATGGTAAGATGGAGAAAAATTAGCAATTTTAGGCACAATCCCTAAAGGACCCAACGAATTACTAATTGGAATTTTCAGATTCCTTTCCGTTGGCATTGATTCTTTTGTCACATTGTTGTTAGATTTCCAACCGTTGAATGGATCCATTCGAGAACAATTAGATGATGATAAAATGATCAAAGACTGGCATTCCTTATTTGGATTCAACCACGTACGAATAGTTCCTTGATGTTGGGTAAGTGATTGTGGAATCCTTGCCTTGTAATAAAAGGGATTGAGATTGGTGTGCTCTGATCCATTATCGGGGATCAATCCTGACCCCGCCGGATCATTTCTTTTTCTGGTATACGAAATAGGGGGCTTCACGAAGTCCATTCTTAGGAAAGCTCGAATCAGATCATTTACCCTTACTTCAACAAAGGAAGGATGCACTTCCTCTACAGATGAAGCGCTTTTGTCTTGGTCCCAATTCAATACTAAACAAGTTCGAACTAATTGACTATTTGTGTGAGAAATTCTTCGAATAGGTTTGCCATTTACATAAAGGATATAATTGGCAACTCTAAGTTGCACATTATCCCTTTCTTGCAAGGGGTCGCGGGGGAAAAGTGTTTCGAAATTTATACCGTCTGCTATTTCATATGTGACTATGGGTCGAACCAAAACAAAAGACTTTTTCTTAATAGGTGCGATCCGTTGGACATAGACCCCTTTTTTCCTTTTTTTTGCTTCCTTGGTATTTTTTTTTAACACTCCTGGTGGTATTAAGATGCCGCTGTGCCAAGGTATCTTATCTGTCTCTTCAGTAAAATGGGGATCTCCAGAAAAAATTTTCAATTCAATTATTTCTTTTTTTCTTTCCACTCGGACCAATCCGCCTACTCGACTTCTTGTATTTAAAGCGATTCGTGTATCGACTCGAATAATGCTATTGTTCCGTACCATTATGGAAGAAGATTCGGGTAAGATATGTACTTCCTCGGGAATGAAAAAAAATTGATCTACTGTCTTTTGGTATTTTTGCCTAAATTCTTTTGCTCTTCTATGCTCAATCAAATCCTCTTTTTTGACGATAGAATCCATCTCTCTAGTCCTATATTTAGGAATTCCCGCACCCTTTATTCGGTATCGGGGATCATCGAAATAAGCAAGAATACTCTTTTTTCGTAAAATACCATTTATGGGTATTTCAATCGAGATACCCGAAAGAGGGATTAGTTCGTTCTCTCGTTCTTGATTCGATTGGAATGGAATGATGAATCGATTTCTTCGCCTCTTTGCCAATAAATCAAAATTTTCGTGGAGAATGGCAGGATATATGAAATTACAATGATCATTGCATATGATTTGATCAGGTCCTGAAAAAAAAAGAACCTTCCGGGCACTTTTACCAGAAAGCTCCGCACTAAACAATTTAGGTCTCACTTGATCATTAGTCGCCGAGAAGCTAGACAAAAATCTTCGTTCAGCAGAAAGAGAATGAACATTCATTTGATCTTGATCCTTGCGGAGTGAAAAGGGAACTCTACTAGAATTGCGCAGAGCCCCTGATAATATCCATAAATGACTTGTTTTTGGTAAGAGATGAACATTACCATATGTATATTCAGGCGCATGATACACATCGGTACTCCAGTGCATTTCTCCCTCTAAGTCAGAATAAATATGTTTTCGAACCCTCTCTTTAAAATTCAAGGTGGATGTTCCCGCCCGAATTTCAGCAATCACTTGTTCTGATTCTACATATTGATCATTTTGAACTAAAAGAAAACTTTTTGGTGGAATATGCACATTATGTATAATATCCTGACTCTCAATAGTCACATACAGGTCTATATAACATAAAAAAGCAGGATGCCCGTGGCGTGTACGTGTGGGATGAACCAAATCCTCATTGAATTTTATTTTTCCATTAGAGGGAGCTCGTACATGTTCTGCAGTACCACCTGTAAACACGCCACCGGTATGAAAGGTTCTTAATGTTAGTTGAGTCCCTGGTTCCCCAATAGATTGACCCGCAATAATACCTACTGCTTCTCCCAATTCGACCAGGTCGCCATGAGCGGTACTCCGACCATAACATAATCGGCAGATCCAAGATGTACTCCTGCAAGTAAAGGGGGTTCGAATA